AAAGCCGAGTACTCTACCATTGAGTTAGCAACCCTAATAAAATAAACTACAAAAATAAACTACAAAAAATAGGATGTGTAGATACAATCGCAATCAAAATAAATAAAAAGATTGAATTGGATAATAAAAAAGAATATTCCGAAAATGGAAAATTCAAATTGAAAGAAAAAAAATGAAAAATGTCGAAGTCGAATCGATTCTGAACATAAAAATGAACAGATCAAATGAAAATACAAGAAATTTTCTCAGATAAAAAAAGAAAATCACAATTTATAGACCACCTCTTTGTCTCCTATGTTATAGATTATTTTCATTTTATTTAGTAATTATTCATTTTTTATTTTCTTTATTATTATATTATTAGAATATCTATATCTATTTTAGATTCTAATATATTAATATTATTCCATTTTTGATTTTTCTTTTGTTATTTATTTAATATTAATATATAATATTAATATATTTTCTATTTCAAAAATGGAATATTATTAATATTAATAATTAATTATTTAATATATTATTTTATTATTTCTTTAATATATATATAATTTATTTCTTTAATATATAATATATTTCTATTTTCTATTTCAAAATAAAAAAAAAACTTCTTTTCTTGTTTATATCACAGAAAATCCAACGAACCCATCCATTTGATGAAGTAAAAAAAAACAAAATCCTATGGAACGGGAATAAATAGATCCATTTATTCACGATCGGATTATATTTGTTTGATACACTGTTGTCAATATTAATGTTGAAAAAAGAATACAATGGAGAAAATAAACGAATTAGAAACTTAAATATTAAATAACAATTTAATAAATACCAATGGAAATCCAATTGAATTTAATTCAAATTAATAATAACAAAGTAATAAATACTAAGAAATAATAATAAAATAAAGTAAATAAAAAAACCAAGCAATTATGTTGTATTAACACTACATAAATAATCGACATAGATACAAAAAAGGCGTATGCGAAAATTAAGGAAAAAAGTAGAGATCGGGCTTATTCAATCAATAAATATAATAATTCAATCAATAAATATAATAATTCAATCAATAGAATCAATATAATATAAATAGAATAAGAAAGCTTAACCTAACCTTTTAAATTTCTTCAGAGAATTCCAACAAAAACCACCTCATTGAGGGTAATATATTTATAGACCCAATTACTTCATTTATTCATTTGTCCATTTTTTATATTATTTATATCAATAAAAATGGATTTTTGTAGTTATAGAAAACAGCGGCAGCAATAATAAATAAAAGATTAGGTATGAATAGAGCAAGAGAGCGGGGGGAGGGGATAAGAGAGAAAAGGATTATATAAATCTATATACAAGTTATCCACACCCTCTTTTTTTTATTTATTTCATTAATTGAATTTCGTTTGTTGATTAGGACAAAGTTCCATAAAAACACCCGCCTTTTTTGAAATATCCTGAACAGTTCCTGTAGGTTGAGCGCCTTTTTCAAGGAAATATAGAATAACAGGAATATTTAAATAGGTTTGATTCTTTATCGGATCATAAAAACCCACTCTCCGAAGATCTCTCCCCTCTCTTCGGGATCGAACATCAATTGCAACGATTCGATAAACGGCTCATTGGGATAGATATAGATAAACAATACACCCCCCCTAGAAACGTATAAGAAGTTTTCTCCTCGTACGGCTCGAGAAAATTCGAAATTATGTCTATGTATAGAATTATGATGTCAAATAGATCCATAAAATCATCAAATCAATTAGACTATGATTTAAATTAAATACTTTTTTCTTATTCTTTCCCCAAAAAAAAATCACTCGTATTCGCACCCTCATAACTCAAGTTGGATAACTCTCAAATAACTCAAAGGAAAACAAAACCTTTAGTTAGGTATTTTATTTCATTTATTGAGCGGTCTCTACCCCCTGTTCTTGTCTGTCTCCTTTAGAATCTATTTTTCGTCTTCAGTCTAATATAGTTGTTGAGACAATTGAAAATGGTATTTACTTGTTCCAGGATCCGTTAGCTTTTCCTTGAATCGTTGGGTTTAGACATTACTTCGAGGATCTTTAATCGTTTCAAAAATGGCAGCAACATACCAATTTTTTTTCTTTCCATCAAAGAATCATACAAATAGATGGTTGACTCCCCCAGATCCACTTTTGATCGAAATAGTTTTACCAATTCCAACAAATTTGACTTTTTTTGAAACTTGCTCGAATTGGATCCTTTCGATTTCTATATCGAAAATATACTTACGAAGTTGTTCTAATTTATTAATTTTCACTAACCCTAGAAACTTGCCCCTGAGAAATGAATCAACTCGAGCTCCATCATGTACTATTTCCATCATCAACCCCCCCCTCCCCAAAAAAATGAATTCGAGTGGAACAGAACAAACGATGTCGAGCCAAGAGCACCCTCATTTCTATATAATAGAAAAATGGTGGATGTAAGAATCCACAGCTAATCTAATCATGTCTTTCAAGTCGCACGTTGCTTTTTACCACATCGTTTCAAACGAAGTTTTACCATAACATTCCTCTAGTTTGGAGCCGGTATGTAATTGATTCAATTATGAAATCATGAATAGTCATTGATTCAATCGATACATAATAATCCATATTTTTTTCCTTCTATATGAATGGCTAATTTCTAAAGTAAAGAAGTATCAACAAAAATTCAAATTAACTCGATATTGTAGGAATAGAATTTCTATTCCACTTTTCTTTTTTATTTATTTATTAAAATATTCTTAAACTTATAATAAAATATTCTTAAACTTATAATAAAAAATCGAAAAAGAAATAGAATTTGAATTCATAATTCAAATTCTTACATAAATTCATATTATACATAAATTCATATTAATATAAAATTCATTATAAAATGAATTAAATAATTAATATATTCAATATTCAGATTCTAATTTCATTTTTAAATAATTGAATATATTATTTTTATTTAATTATTTTTAATATACAATAACACGAATAAAAAAAAAGAAGAATCACATTCTACCCAATATTATATACTCTTAAACAGAAGATTTCTCAAAAAGGGGCAATCTTTATTCTGATATACAATTTGTATTCAGATATGATATATATCATGAATGGATATGCTCTGGGACGGAAGGATTCGAACCTCCGAATAGCGGGACCAAAACCCGTTGCCTTACCGCTTGGCCACGCCCCATTTCTATTCCTATTCGACACTAATAAACACTATTATTGGTATTGGTTCTTCGTCAATTCCAGTCCAAATATCTAAATATCTATAGAATAAATTGTTGCTAGAATTTTGATATGTCTAGATATAGAATTAAACTGAAATTTTTGATCATTACAGATAATTCAATTAAGATATTGCATGAAAGTATGATTTCTTCTATTTTTTTCTTTTTATTTCAGAATGGAAAGATTTTGAATTGGATAAGTTCAAATCAAAGAAGGATTTTTGGGGTCTACTTTTTTTTATTTGATTCATCATTTTATTCGTAATTAATTCGATTTTTTTGATTTCTTTTTTATTTATTATTATAATATTATTTTTATTATTCTAATAGATATTTAATTTTAATAGATATTTAGAAAATGAAATAAATAACAACAAAAAAAAAAAACGAAATTAATAATTCTAAAATTTTTATTATAAAATTCAGAAGAATATTAACTTAATTTTAATTAATTTAACTCACAAAAAGAAAAAATACAATTATCTTAAAGAACAAAATGTTTGTTATGCTTAATATCTTTAGTTTGGTCTGTATTTGTATTAACTCTGCCCTTTATTCAAGTAGTTTTTTCTTCGCGAAATTACCTGAAGCCTACGCTTTTTTGAATCCAATTGTAGATGTTATGCCAGTAATACCTGTACTCTTTTTTCTCTTAGCTTTTGTTTGGCAAGCTGCTGTAAGTTTTCGATGAGATCCTTAATTTGAATACTGTCCTAGAAAAATTCTGAATTTATTCGAAAAAAAAAATTCGAACATTTTAACAATTTCAATTTATAAGATCAGATAAGTTTTACAGTGTGAATCCTCGATTCAAATATTGAAATTTTTTTATAGACAAATCTGGACCATCTCATTTCCTCATTCTTACATTTTTTCCATTGAAAAATCCTATTATGAGTCCCCCACCAATATCTAATTATGGATATGAAAGCAAATTTTTGGTAATAAAGGAATCGACTCTTATTACAAATCAATTTCCGAAAAGTTTTTTCTATTTCTCGAAATCACTTCATTTCTTAGTATCAAAAGAAACATAATGTGTAGTATAGGAGAATCTATTCTCTTTCTTTTTTTTAATGATCTTGGAGATTGTGTAATGCTTACTCTAAAACTATTTGTTTATACGGTAGTGATATTCTTTGTTTCTCTTTTCATCTTCGGATTCCTATCTAACGATCCAGGACGTAATCCGGGACGTGAAGAATAAAAAATCTGATTTTTTTGTTTTCTGTGTTTTCCTTGCTTGTGCTTGATTTTGAAATATTCTTATTATCTATTTTACATCTTTAACTATTAAATAATAAAAGTTAATCGTTAATATAAATAAAAAATGAAAAATAAAAATCAAACAAACAAAGAAAAGAAACAAAAGAGGCTCTGTTCTATAAATTCAAAAGGTAAATAAAATACCAAATAATCGACGGAAACGGAAAGAGAGGGATTCGAACCCTCGGTACGAAAAATTCGTACAACGGATTAGCAATCCGACGCTTTAGTCCACTCAGCCATCTCTCCCCAATTGAAAAAGGTCCTTCTTTATATTTATATCTTATCTCTCTTTGAATTTTTCTATTTTATATTCTATAATTATAATAATAATCTATAAAAAAATAGATTCAAATTATATAATATTTTTCTTAATTATTTTCTTAATTTATTTTAAATATTAATATATTATTAAATATATTATATTAAATAAAATAAAAAAACTTGTTTTTCAGCCCGGCCAGGTCAGTACCTAGCCGGGCCGTTTTTGTTCCCATGAATC